TTCGTTCTAGTGCCCGGAAATAATATTCTAAAGCTTTCGTATGTTCCCCATTACTTGTGTGAATAAGGCCTATATTATAGAGTATATAACTTCGATCGTAGGGGTCGATTTCTAGTCGCATAGCTTCATAATAATTCTGTAAAGCTTCCGCATAATTTCCTTCGGATTGAGCTGACATCCGTTACGGTCGTCATTCGATTCAAAGAATCTCCGTTCCAGAACCGTACGTGAAATTTGCATCTCATACGGCTCCTCCTTTAAATACGCATAATGAGCATCAAAAATACATAGAATAATAAACAGGGTTTAATCTCATTATGAACTGAGTGGGGCTAGCGTTTAAAAAAAATATCTAGCCAACCTTCTTGCGCAAGAACTTGTACTAACATCAAATGCCTTGATACTAATATAGAAAAGATAACTCGAACAATTACTTTGTTCTCAACGCCTCCTAATTTCCAGGAAATAGTAACTTCAACAGTCTTTGATGGTTATACGGGTATCCAAAGTATCAACGAGATGGATGTTTGTTATCCCAACCATTCTTCTTAGTCCCAATCCAGATAAGAAAAGGGAGTTAGTAAGTCATTTTAAACAAAGCTTTTGTGTTGTCGATTGCTAGGTGTAGTGCTTTTTCCCCTATGCCGCCTATTGTAACTCTATTACTAAGAAGTCGGACTGACCTGACCTGTAATACAGAACACACAGGTGTAACCTTCCGCTCAATACTAATACTCAAATTGAGAAGCATAGTATTTGAGGCTGCATCAATCGGGGATACACGACAGAAGGAATTGTTCTATTTCTAAACTTCACCTTCAACAAGCGTAGACTTTTTTCTAATTAAGAATATAAGACTATTTCTTCTTTCTATTTCGAATCGTGTGTCTTTCTCATCAACCTAGAAACAGAAAAAAAAAAATCAAATCACACCATCTCTGTAATAAGTAAATGCCTCTTTTTCTCCCGAAGTTGTCGGAATGATTCGTAATAAAATATTGGCCACAATTGAAAAGGTCTTATCAATAAAATTTCCATTTATTCGCGATCTAGGCATAGGTATCAATCCATTCTATAATTAGTCTGATTACCTCTTGTGGAAAAAGGATTTCCCAAGCAAAGGATTTGTACAGTACGAAATAACATAAAAACGGATTCAATTCGAAACAAAAAACATAAAATAAAGAAAAAAAACTTCTACTTACTTATATATTATTATATTGTTTCTTTTTTACTTATTAGACTTATACAAATGACTTCTTTATTCAAGAATTAATAAGAAATAGGGGAATTCCATTCGAATTCATCCAAATAAAATGTAGTAATGGAGGAACTATTCCTAATTTCATCGAAAAGGCTTTTTTTTTTAAGTTACGGAATTCTAGTATATAAATCTAAATATAAATCGAACCGTGGTCGAAGAGTATCCATTAATCATACATAGTCTAAAAAACCTAAACTCATCAATCCGTTAATTTGTTCCAATTCGGCGATTTAATTAATCATATGGATATAGAAATCTCAGATATTTATCTATACGATTTGATTAAAAGTAAAGGATAGGAACATCATATGAACAAATATGAATCAATCATTCAATCAATATCAATATATTATCTATTTTGATACTTTCACAAAAAAACATGTTTTTAATTTGAATCCTTCGAGGAAAGCTTTTTTATAAAAACTTATCTATCTATTAGTTATAGAATAGATAGAATTCTCTGGTTGGTCATACCTATCCAAGTAAAAATCGAATATAATATTAATCTTTAATTTTAATGTCTCGCTATTTTTTAGGTTTTTGAGTCATAATAAAATAATAGGAAAGATGGCCGAGTGGTTCAAGGCGTAGCATTGGAACTGCTATGTAGGCTTTTGTTTACCGAGGGTTCGAATCCCTCTCTTTCCGTACTTTAAAAACCTAATTTACCAACATTCCTAATTGTAAGATATCAAACAACAAAAAATTAAATACCATTATTAGAACATAACAGTTAGATTCGAGATCGGAAAAAATATTATGAGTGGGATAAAATTCCTATCAAACCCCTGACTTTAATCCTTAAGTCAATTTGAAAAGGGCCGGATTGTTCGAACCCTTTCGCTTTGTTTTTTAGTTAGGGCTAAGTCTGACGAGAATAATATTCTACCACTAGTAATTCATTTATTTTCAAACCGACCCACTTACTATCTATTATTTGGTTGATTAATCCTTTATACGGCAATGGGTCAAGAGTCAAATGTTTGGGCAATTCGTCAGGGGGGGATGAATCAAGATAATTTTGAATTAGAGCTCTGGATTTTTGTTCATCCTTTGCCGTAATAGTATCTTGCGGTTTGCAACGATAACTCGGTATATCTACTATACGGCCGTTAACTAAAATATGTCGATGATTAACTAATTGGCGGGCTCCAGGAATAGTTGGAGCCATGCCCAAGCGAAAAAGGATGTTATCCAAACGCATTTCAAGTAATTGTAGTAAAACCTGCCCTGTTGACCCTTTGGCTTTTCTAGCGATACGAACGTATTTAAGTAATTGTCGTTCTGTAATACCGTAATGAAAACGCAATTTTTGTTTTTCTTCTAGACGAATACGATATTGAGATTTTCTACCAGAACGTGATTGGGCTCTAAGATCACTTCCTGTTCTAGGACTTTTCTTTGTTAGTCCAGGCAAAGCCCCTAAACGTCGTATTTTTTTGAAACGAGGTCCTCGGTAACGCGACATAAAGACTCCTTTCTTTATTTTTTATTATTATTTTTTATTAAATTTATTTTATATATTTCATTTTACAAAAAAACCTAAATTAAAACTAAATGATAAATGAAACGAAATCTCCTGAAGTATTATATTACAATGAATAATAAGATAAGATGTATTGTATATATGATATACAAATCCATCCATTTATATATTCTAGATTTTGTATTAATCTATGTAAGTATAAGTAAAAAATAAAAGGAAAGAGTCTTTTTCATTATTTGTTATGCCAAGGCTCAACCCTTTACTTTTATTCATAATTGGGAATTTCTACCACAACCACATAATAGATCAATAACCTTTTGACGAAGGAAAGGGCATCCTTTGATTATTATTATTTGTTCTTTGATAAAAAAAAAAAGAAAAAAAAAAAAATAAGGAAAAGCCGGCTATCGGAATCGAACCGATGACCATCGCATTACAAATGCGATGCTCTAACCTCTGAGCTAAGCGGGCTCATAGAAATTCTACATACATAAAAACTCTATCTTAGTTTAAGCTTTTTTATTTTTATTCTTTTATGATATAAATTATCTAAATATAAAAAATTTTTTAATTAGAATTATATAATTCTATTGAAATAGAAATTTATATCATTATTATAGCTAAATTATATCTACTAACTAATATATAAATTATATTATAATGAGAAATGAGGACTAGTAATTGAAAAAAATGCATTATGAAAATTTTCATTATAGCTATAATGAATAGATTTTTTTTAGTTATCTTATTTAGGGGTCTGCCCCAAGAAAAACTAAAAAAAAAATAGAAAGAAATCAAGAAAAATGAAATCCAGATTATAATTATAGATTATAATAATTAATATAAAAAAATAGTCTTCTATTTTCCTTCAGAGACGAAGACGAAAAACAAAGAATTGATCCTTTGAGTATTACAAACTGCATAAAGGAAAGAAGCGTATATATGCTCTCTAATCATCTATATTGAATTGTACCTACAGAAATGATAGAATCATTTCGGATTAGACCAAAGCAAGTTTCAAATTTATAGTCTTTCCAATAGAAATAAGAAAAAAAAAAGAAAAAGAAAAAACTTTTTTTCGATATATTCATCTGTATAAAATATAAAAAATGTGAGAGTTACGGAAGGGGGGGACATCACATTGGGATCCTAATTTTATAAAATATAACGGGGATATGGCGAAATCGGTAGACGCTACGGACTTAATTGGCTTGAGCCTTAGTATGGAAACCTACTAAGTGAAAACTTTCAAATTCAGAGAAACCCTGGAATTAAAAAAAGGGCAATCCTGAGCCAACTCCTTTTATTTTCCTTTTTTTCAAAAGCAAAATAAAGGATGAAAAAAGCAAGAAAAAAAGGGATAGGTGCAGAGACTCAAAGGGAGCTGTTCTAACAAATGGGGTTGACTGTGTTGTTATAAGTATAAGACTTCTTCCGTCTAAATTCTAAACCAAGAAAAAGGGTGAAGAATATACGTACTGAAATGATTAATGACAACCCGAAAATTTTTTTTTTATTTTAATAATATAATATAATATAATATAGAATATATATATATATTCTATATTATAGTAGAGATTTAGAATAGGAAATTAAAAATGTAAGAATTGTTGTGAATTGATTCCAAGTTAAAAGCGGAATCCATATTTATTCATGAAAACATTCACACTCACTCCATAGTCTGATAGATCTTGTGAAGAACTGATTAATCAGATGAGAATAAAGATAGAGTCCCGTTTTACATGTCAATACTGACAACAATGAAATTTATAGTAAGAGGAAAATCCGTCGACTTTTAAAATCGTGAGGGTTCAAGTCCCTCTATCCCCAAAAGTTTTTTTTACTTTTTAACAAATTATCTTTTTTTGCTTTACCTTTTTAAAGTTAAAGATGGTTATGTTCCTCCTTTTTTTTTTTTTTCAAAAGAGGATTTATTTTTATCTTATCACAAAGATTATAATAATAATAATAATATATATGATAGGCGGACAAATAAATATCTTTTATTTGAGCAGGTAGTACTCCGTTGAGTAATTCATAATCCATATTTTTACATTATTATATTATATAAAACTTATGTAAAATTATATACAGAGTTCCTCTTTTTGAAGACCCAAAAAATTCCGGTACCTATATAATTGTAATAATAATACTTTTTATCTTTTTAATTGATTGACTAATTGACACAAACCCAAGTTATCTCGTAAAATGGGGAGATGATGCACCAGAAAAGGGAATGGTCGGGATAGC